TGGTATCAGCTTGACCTTTCATAAGTGGTGACAGAATGAAACGACCATAATAAAGACGCTTACTGTCTACTCTTGATTCAACACACTTCCACTGTAGTGTTCGAGTGGATCCTGCTACTTCCTCTCGAACCATACTATACTAGTATTATTATTTGATCATTTATTTCTCTTGAAATCGGTTTAATTCTTATTTCTACACACGTCTTTTTTTAGGAGGTCGACATCCATTATGTGGCATAGGTGTTACATCACGTACGAAGCTTAATAATATACCACTTCTACGAATGGCTCGTAATGCTGCATCTCTTCCGAGACCAGGACCCTTTATCATAACTTCTGCTCGTTGCATACCCTGATCAACCACTGTACGAATAGCATTTACCGCTGTGGCTTGAGCAGCATAAGGTGTTCCTCTTCTTGTGCCTTTGAATCCAGAAGTACCGGCGGAGGCCCAAGAAACTACCCGACCTCGTACATCTGTAACAGTTATAATGGTATTGTTGAAACTCGCTTGAACATGAATAACGCCTTTTGGTATTCTACGTCCATTCTTACGTGAACCAATACGCCCATTCCTACGTGAACCAATTCTTGGTATAGCTTTTGTCATATTTTATCATCTCATATTTATGAGTCAGAAATATACAAAAAGAAAAGATACGGGGATACCCATTTCATGTTAAAACGGATCCTTTACCTTATTTTTACATATTTTATTTTTGAATTTTGGAAAGTAAAGTTCTTTTTTAGAAGAATTACCCTTGTCTCTGTTTATGTTTCGGATTGGAACAAATCACTATAATTCGTCCACGCCTGCGAATCAGTCGGCATTTTTCACAAATTTTACGAACGGAAGCCCTTATTTTCATATTTTTTATTCCTTACCTTAATTCTGAATCCACTTCTTGGAAGAGAATAAGTCTCTTGAATTTTTTTTTGAACTTCAAATTGTATACCCATGGTTAAAAAAATAACCTAATCGTTCGAATCTTTGTTGCGAAGTCGATAAATTATACGTCCCCTGGTTGAATCATAACGACTTACTTCAATTTTTACTCTATCTCCCGGTAGTATCCGTATAAAACTGCGGCGGATCCTCCCTGAAACATATCCTAGAATTAGATCTTCATTATCTAAACGGACCCGGAACATACCGTTGGGAAGTGATTCAGTAATTAAACCCTCATGAATCAATTTTTGTTCTTTCATTCCAGGTAACCTCCTTGAAGTATCAACTAATGGAGGAAGAGTTATATAACTCACTTTTCCTCTCTATTTTACAAATAGGAAGTTAGAGATCAAATTCGGATACCAGAGGTGGAAGATTACCATATATAACACAAAATTTCTCCTCCAATTCTTTCTAGTCGAGCTTCTCGATCTGTTATTATACCTCGAGAAGTAGAAAGAATTACAATTCCCATTCCACCTAAAATCTTAGGAATTCGTTGATAGTTGGAATAAATTCGTAAGCCGGGCCGGCTGATACGCTTTAAAATGGTTCTAGTTTTATATATTCCTTTTCTGGTTTTTCTATGTCGCAGAGTTGAAACCAAGAAATATTTGTTACTCTCCTGATGTTTCCGAACGTTTTCAATAAAACCTTCTCGTAGAAGTATTTTAACAATGTTTTCGGTGATATTTGTAGATGCTATTCGAACCCTTCCTTTTTTATCCGTGTCAGCATTTCTTATAGAAGTTATTAGATCGGCAATAGTGTCCCTACCCATGACGAACTAGAATTATAGGTTCCTCCAAATTTTGATATAATCAACATGTTTCCTTTTTTTTTTCTTTTTTTTTTATTATAAAGTATATACGTGAGACACAATCTACTAATTTGATCTATTTCAGATACCCTACTATATCATAATCTCATCTACTACTATTTATAATACTTCGGGAGCTAATGAAACTATTTTAGTAAAATTTAACTGTCTCAATTCTCGAGCGATCGCACCAAAAACTCGAGTTCCTTTTGGATTTCCTTCTTGATCAATGACAACTGCAGCATTGTCGTCATATCGTATTATCATACCGTTTTCACGTTTGAGTTCTTTACATGTACGTACAATTACAGCTCTAATTACTTCTGATCTTTCTAGAGGCATATTGGGAACTGCTTCTTTGATTACAGCAACAATAACATCACCAATATGAGCATATCGGTGATTACCAGCTCCTATGATTCGAATACACATCAATTTTCGAGCTCCGCTGTTATCCGCTACATTCAAAAGGGTCTGAGGTTGAATCATATCATTTTTATTTCAATCTGTTATTTCAATGCAAAAGTATGAAAGAAAAAAAAAGAAATATTGTCCGTCCAGAAATAAATAAACCTGCGGTTGTTTTTTCATCCCCAATACCCCTTTTTGTTTAGTTCTACATCTCTATACTGAAATAATAAATTGAGTTCGTATAGGCATTTTGCGCGCAGCTATTGCGATAGCTGCTCTAGCTACAGTTTCTGATACTCCACCCATTTCATAAAGTATTCGACCCCGTTTAACAACGGATACCCAATATTCAGGGGATCCCTTCCCCGAACCCATACGTGTTTCCGCGGGTCTTACTGTAACAGGTTTGTCGGGAAATATACGTACCCATATTTTTCCACCACGACGCACATATCGTGTCATTGCTCTTCGCCCTGCTTCTATTTGTCTAGCTGTAATCCAAGCAGGTTCAAGTGCCTGAAGAGCGTATCTGCCGAAACAAATATGATTGCCTCGACAAGATATTCCTTTCATTCTTCCTCTATGCTGTTTACGAAATCTGGTTCTTTTGGGGTTATAGTCGATGGTTGTTTCTTAATTCCATCTCTACTGCAGAACCGGACATGAGAGTTTCTTCTCATCCAGCTCCTCGCGAATGAAAGGATTCTAATTCAATAATATTATAGATACACATTAATAGATACACATTAATAGGTACACATTAATAGATAATACACCAAGTAATGGCTTTTATTGATATTTAATTTCTTACATAAGAAGGAAGATGTAGATACAAGATATACAATACAGCTAGACGTGTGTGTACATTTATGTATCTTTATAGATAATGTAATCTTTCTCTTTTTTATTTTTATAACATAACGAATCCTTTCCTTATTTTTTTTTTACCTCTATCGAATTACGACAAAGGATTGTAATCCAATAAATAGAGGTTTCGCGGGCGAATATTTACTCTTTCCTGTTTCATTCGAAGGTTCAATTCATAACCTCTCAGAATAAATCAATTTTTTCTTGGTCCGTTCCGCCATCCCACCCAATGAATTATTAGGATTCGTTTTCAATAGAAGCCTATGCAGTCACAGGTTCTGTCGTTCCCATAGCTTCTCCATTAATGGTTAGGTCCGAACTTTGCAATGGAGCTTCCAACAAAATTCGTTCCCAAGTCAATTTCCTCAGTTTTTATTAACCTGAAGGCTCTTTATTATTTTATTCTATTTAAAATTATTTCATTTTAAAATTCTTATATTTATAATTATCTTATCAGTATTGATTATCAGTATTGATGCTTTATCACACTGCCTTTTATGACGTGATTCATAGACCATACATATTGGAATCATATATCATTGATATTTTTGTTCTTTCTTTCTATCATCCTTCCATTTATCCACATCCCTTTTTTTTTTTTTTACAACCCATAATCAGATCTATTTTTTGTTGAAAGAATTTCAGTTGCTACAACCATATGATAGATCCACTCATTCATATAGTGACTGTTTCTTGGGATCTCGACAATACGAAGCAATAAGTTGGTTATTAGTTTATTTTATATAATTACAAAGTTTATAGCAGGGGTCAGTTTATTTTTTTTTTTTTAATCCCAACTTGAAACTATAAATAAAAAACTAACGAGTCACACACTAAGCATAGCAATTATACCAAATAATCAATCGAATTTTTATTTAACCTTATAGAATTAGAATTGTTCATTTTTATTTTTTTTTTTTAACGAAAAAAGAGTGAAAGAGTTTGTCATTTTTTGTTTTATCACTGGACAGAATGGGAAGACAAGGTTGATTATTCCTCGTCTACAAATATCCAAATTTTTATACCTAATACTCCATAAATAGTTCGAATTGTATAGGAACAATGATCAATTTTAGCGCGAATTGTTTGTAGGGGAACTCTACCCTCTCTGATCCATTCAACACGTGCAATTTCTTTTCCGTCGATACGGCCTGCTATTTGCACTTGAATTCCTTTTGTATCCGTTTGTTCAGTTAATTCAATAGCTTTTTTCATTGCTTTTCGAAACGAAACTCTATTTTTTAATTGTAAAGCTATATATTCTGCAAGAATATTAGGTTGTCCATAAGGTTTTTCAACTCTTGTGATAGCAATGTTGAGTCTCCGGTTTACAGAATTAAACTCCTTTTGTACATTCATCTGTAATTCTTCGATTCCTCGTGTTTGCCCCTCTATTAATAAATTTGGGAATCCAATATAGATTATGACTTGGATCAAATCGATTTTTTTTTTAATTGTTATACGTGCAATTCCTTCGAAACCTGAGGATATTTTCCTATTTTTTTGTACATAGTTCTTGATACAATTCCGTATTTTTGCATCTTCCTGTAGGTCCCCGGAATAATTTTTTGGTTGTGCGAACCAAAAGGAATGATGACTTTGAGTTGTACCAAGTCTGAAACCAAGTGGATTTATTTTTTGTCCCATATTTTTCTATTCGATTTTATTTTTAATCCATATTTTTTTATTTTATATGAATCTAAATCTTAGATTGATCTAAAAATGATTTAGATTTATCTTTTAATACAATTGTTATATGACATGTCGGTCTTTTTATCAGATAACTACGTCCTCGAGCCCGCGGTCTTAACTTTTTCACAATAGTACTCCTATTGGCTTCGGCTTTACTAATGAATGAATCAGCTTCCTTCAAACCCATATTATGATTAGCATTTGCCGCTGCAGAATAAACCAATTTGAGAATGGGATAAGATGCTCGATAAGGCATGAGTT